TATTTTTGATTTTACTCATCTTAAAATGATATGGTCTATAGCTATAGACCTGGATGAATAAGTATATATCATGCTCTAGACTATTAACGTAATGAATATGTATCCCGACCTATCTCAATGAATTTCTATGAGTATTTTTCCGATAATTAATCACGTGTCAGGAACCAGATTTGAACTGGTGACACGAGGATTTTCAGTCCTCTGCTCTACCAACTGAGCTATCCCGACCATTTTCCATGTATTGCCTTATCTTACTAGGGGCTTGTGTTTATGTCCATTAAAAGGACATAAAAGTTTTAAAACCCTTACCTAATCCCTGAAAATTTTTTGGTCTTAAATAAAAAGGAGGACCTTTTGATATTTATAAGTGTAAGGATAACCTAACAATATAGATTGTGAATAGTGAAAAATTCAATACTCGAGAGTCTTTGTAGATATATCTTCTTGTACGTGTATTGCACAAAAACTTGTGCTAAACTAAACATAAAACGCTCGGATCTTTTTGTGAAAGAGTAGAGTAAATGGAAAACATAGTGAATTTTGAGTCACCGACGGAAAAGAGGAAAAATACTTAAGAGGTAAAATGGTTTTTTGGGGATAGAGGGACTTGAACCCTCACGATTTCTAAAGTCGACGGATTTTCCTCTTACTATAAATTTCATTGTTGTCGGTATTGACATGTAGAATGGGACTCTCTCTTTATTCTCGTCCGATTAATCATTTTTTTTTTTTCAAATGATTTGATCACTTAATATTCGACTCTTACTTCAATTTAGAATGGATTCGCAATAACTCTTTAATTTTTCATAAAATTTTGAATTTATTGAATTTATTATAATTATATTATTATATTATTATAATTATATAAATAATTATTAAATTATATAAATAATTATTATGGATTTGGGTCGTGATTAATCGTTTGATATGTCAGTATATATACGTGCGTATTAGGTATATAGGGTTATCCTTTCTGTAATTTAGATAGAAAGAAGAATTCCAGCTACCAACGCAATGCAATCAACTCCATTTGTTAGAACAGCTTCCATTGAGTCTCTGCACCTATCCTTTTTTCTCAAAACAAGGATTTGGCTCAGGATTGCCCATTTTTTATTCCAGGGTTTCTCTGAGTTTGGAAGTTACCACTTAGTAGGTTTCCATACCAAGGCTCAATGCAATCAAGTCCGTAGCGTCTACCAATTTCGCCATATCCCCTTTTGATTTGAGATCGGAATCCTATTGGGATCCCTTCTACTTATTTTTTTATTTTTTTTATTTTTTTTATTTTTTTATTTTACTTTAGAAGAAACGATTAATTAGATACTGATTCCTATAGCGAAAAAACTTTTACTGCTATTTTTTACCTATCCTCTTTTGTTTTAATCTCTATCAGATGACCCATATTTATCCAATCAAAATTGGATTCTATCATTGATGTATCCGCAATTCAATATGGATAAGATATATCCCATATATCTATGTCTCTCCCTCCTTCATTTTTCCGGTGGAATTTTGAATACTGGAACGGTCGATATTCATTCTTCTCTTTTTTCGTGCTATTGCCTTGCTTTCCGAATGAAACCAGAGGAATGTCTCATTATGATCTGGATTGTATCTTTATCCTTATCTTTTTTTTTCTTAGAACCGATCTGCTATAGTACATATAACTAATATTCTAATAATATAATTTAATAATATAATTATATGGAATAATAATATATATAGAATACGCTGTTCTAATTAGATTTTTTTGTATTTTTCTTTTCTGTTTCTGTTATATGAGCCCGCTTAGCTCAGAGGTTAGAGCATCGCATTTGTAATGCGATGGTCATCGGTTCGACTCCGATAGCTGGCTTTTCCCTATTTATTATTTTCTTTTTCCACGATTGATGATCTCCCCTCGAGATCTGGGAATATTGAAAAGACTCCTCTCTTTTTCTCCAAATGTCGAGTTGCTCATCTGTTATATTATGTTATGCCGCGGTAACTTCCAACTATGAATAAAAAATTGGAGTAATTAGACCTCTACAGAACAAATCATAAAACGTAGCCTTAACCTTCTAACTTAACTTCTAATTACTAATAATTATATATCACTTATCACTAATAATTATATATCTAAACTAATAATTATATATCTAATATATATCTAATAAAATTATATATCTAATAATTAGATAATTAGATAATCTAATTATATCTAATTATATAATCTAATTATATAATAATATAAATAATTATATAATAATATAAATATAATAATATAAAATAATAATATTAATATAAAATTATATAATAATATAAAATAAATATAAATAATATAATAATATAAATATAAATAATATAATAATAATATATATAAATATATATAAAAATATAAATATATAAAATATATATAAAAATAATAATAAAACATATACAATATACAATAAAATCTGTATATTGATACAGTCCATTTAATTCTTGTTTTGTTTGTAGTGCTTCTGTAGATTTTTCTTTGCTTTGTTTATGCGTTAGTTCAGTCTTAATTTAGATTTTTTCTGCAAATTTCAATTCAATAATAAAATAAGGGAGTTTTTATGTCTCGTTACCGAGGGCCTCGTTGCAAAAAAATACGCCGTCTGGGGGATTTACCAGGACTGACTAGTAAAAGACCTGGATCCAAAAGTGATTCTAAAAGCAAATGGCGCCCTAGTAGAAAATCAGAATATAGTATTCGTCTACAAGAAAAACAGAAATTGCGTTTTCATTATGGTCTGACAGAGCGACAATTACTTAGATATGTGCATATCGCTGGAAAAGGCAAAGGACCGACAGGTCCGGTTTTACTACAACTACTTGAGATGCGTTTGGATAACATCCTTTTTCAATTGGGCATGGCTTCGACCATTCCTGGAGCCAGGCAATTAGTTAACCATAGACATATTTTAGTTAATGGTCGTATAGTAGATATACCAAGTTATCGTTGCAAACCCCGGGATATTATTGCTACAAAGGATAAGCAAAGATCAAAAGCTCTGATTCAAAATAATATTGCTTTATCCTCTCACAAGGAGGTGCCAAAACATTTGACTATTGACTCATTCCATAATAAAGGAATGGTAAATCAAATAATAGATAGTAAATGGATCGGTTTGAAAATAAATGAGTTCTTAGTCGTAGAATATTATTCTCGTCAGATTTGACCTAACAAAAATAACAAGGAAAGGTTCGGATAATTTTGCTCGCTTTTCGCCGATATCAATATAATATATCTAATATAAATCTAATAAATCTAATATAAATCTAAGCTTAAGCTAAGGGCTTTTTTTTTCCAGATTTTTCCAATTTATGTATCACAACAATCGGCAGTAAAATTCTCATTCCTTTTTCGCACTTTTCGGTATTTTTTTACATACCACAGTAATTAGGAATAGAAAATCAAATAAGGGTCTTATATTATAGAACTTATATTATAGAATGGAAATAATGGTATAAATTGTTACTTGATACATTGTGTTAAGTAACCTTGGTGAATTAGATGAAGGTACAGAAACGGAAAGAGAGGGATTCGAACCCTCGGTAAACAAAAGCCTACATAGCAGTTCCAATGCTACGCCTTGAACCACTCGGCCATCTCTCCTACATAACATAATATTATTATTGACCATAAACCGAGTGAATAGCGAGTAATTCATATTATTGCAGTACAGGTACAATCAATCTATTCTAATGGAAATGTAAAACTTTTCCTAAAATCTTCAAATAAAATAAAAATATTTAATATTTCTTTTACTTCTATTCTGGGTATAGGTAATAAAAGAATAAAAAACTCTTTTTATTGTTAGGGGGATATCCATTAATGTTTGTTAAGACGACGATCTTTCCTTTTTTTTTTATTTATATTATACCGGATAAGACCAATAACTTAACTTAGAATAAATCAACTGAAAAGAATCTATATTTTAGACTAGGGTTACATTTAGACTATGGTTCTATAGGAATAAAAAATGCTTTTCCGATCCCAGATTTCTCAACGGCAACTCCTCTAATTACTTACCCCATAGATCTATTTATTACAAATGGATAAATTGTTCCATAGATTTTTCTATTTTGACTGTATAGTGTATACACGTTATTTCTATTTTGACTGTATAGTGTATACACGTTATACAAACAAAAAATGATGGTGACTTTTTTTTTTATAGAATAATTATTCTATTCTTTTTTTCTTCTTTGAATCATAATCAAATTAAAACTTCTCGAGTTCTCAGAATTTGTAGATAGTGTAGGAACATAAAGTCCTTGATTCTTAAACTTAGTTAAATGAAATTAGTAATAGTTCCGTTCATTGGGATACTACAAAATTTGGATGAAATACAATCATATTCAAATATTTTCTATCTCTCCCTGTCAAAAGGACACAATTCGAGTGGAAAGTCTATATTTTTTTAGAATTAGTCTCTTTTTATGTTATTTTTGACTGTACAATTCCTTTGTTTGTGAGATCATTTTCCCCGAGAGGAAATGAGAAGAATTATAGAATGGGTTGCTAATTATGCCTAGATCTCGGATAAATGGAAATTTTATTGATAAGACCTCTTCAATTGTAGCCAATATCTTATTACGAATAATTCCGACAACTTCAGGAGAAAAAGAGGCATTTACCTATTACAGAGATGGTGCGATTTGATTCTTTTTTTTTTTTTTCTTTTTTTTTTAGCTATCGGTCTTACGAGAAAGAGACATGTTTCGGGTTGAGGATAGAAAGAAAAAAAATTATATGGAAATAAACCTACGCTTGGTGAAGGTGAAGTTTGGAGATAGAACAATGCCTTCTGTCGTGTATCCTCGATTGATACGGCCTCAGATGCTTCAATCATCAATTTTAGTATTGAGCGAAAGGTTACACCTATAACCTATAGGTTGGGTTCTATCTATATTGCAGGTTAATCCTAGTCTACTTTACTAGTACAAATAAGCGGCATAGGGGAATAGGTGGCATAGGGGAAGAAGCACTA